CAAATACAACAAACCCATCATTGAATGAAGAAAAAACCAAACCTATGGAACAGAGATAAATAGATCCACAGAAAAGATCCAGTTATCCAGATCGGATTATATTTATTTGATACACCGTTGTCAATATGAATTGAATGTGTTGATAAAAATATACACAATGAAGAAAACAAACTAATTAATTCAATTTAAATAAAAAAATAGAAATAAATTCACTAAAAAAAAACTTATAATAAAAACTAAGGACGTGTAAACTAAGGACTTGTATTGGATTGGCACTAATATCCACATAAATACAAACAAAAACGCTATGGGGAAAAGAATAAATTAAAGAAGAACTAGAAAAAATAGGTATGAATAGAACAAGAGAGGAGGGGGTAGTAGAAAAAGTTTATACAAAGCTATATATGTATACAAGTTACCCACACCCTCTTTTTTTGTATTTCATTAAGTTAATTACCTTTGATTAAGGCGAAGTTCCGTACACCCCCCCCCTTCTTTAAAATATCATGAACAGTTCCTGTAGGTTGAGCGCCTCTTTTCCAAAGATCTCTTTCTTCTCTTCGGGATCGAACATCAATTGCAACGATTCGATAAACGGCTCGTTGGAATAGAAGTAGATAAAAGGGACCCCCTAGAAACGTATAAGAGGTTTTGTCCCCGTACGGCTCGAGAAAAATGATTCGATGTTCTGTCTATGTATATAATTAAAATTTCAAATAGATCCATAAGATCATCCAATCAATTAGACTATGATTTAAGTCCCCTTTTCTTCTTATTTTTGTTTGCCAAAAAAGAAAAAAAAAAGCATTCGTACCCCTAACTCAAGTTAGATAACTTTCAAATAGCTCAAAGGAAACCTTTTAGGCATTTAATTTATTGAGCGATCTCTAATCCCTTTTTTGTTTTTTGTTTGTCCTCTTTCGTTTGATTCTTCATCCTGATCTAATTGGTGAGACAATTGAAAACGGTATTTCCTTGTTCCAGGATCTTTTATCTTTGTCTTGAATCATTGGGTTTAGACATTCCTTCGGTGATCTTTAATCGTTTCAAAATGGCAGCAACATACCACTTTTTTCGATTTCTTTCTATCAAAGAATCAGACTAACGATTGATTCCTGCGTGATACACCTTTTTTTGATCAAAAGAATTTGGCCAATTCCAACAAACTTTATTCTTGGATTTGGAAACTTGCTCAAATTGGATGCTTTCAATTTCTATATCGAAAATATACTTACGAAGGTGTTCCAACTTATTGATTGGCACTAACCTTAGATTCTTGCTCCTGAGAAATAAATCAATACTTTCTACTCGAGCTCCATCATGTACTATTTACATTACAACCCAACAAAAAAATGCAGGTTCTAGTGTATATAAAGAACAAATGATGTCGAGCCAAGAGCACCTTCATTCCCCTATACTATATAATAATAATAGGGTGGATGTAAGAATCCACAGGCGATCGTGTCCTTCAAGTCGCACGTTACTTTCTACCACATCGTTTCAAACGAAGTTTTACCATAACATTCCTTGAATTTCGAACCGGTCTGTAATTGATTCAATTATGGAATCGTGAATAGTCATTGGTTCGGCTGGTACATAGTAATCTAGATTTTTGAACTTCTATTGGGTAGTTTCTGAAGAAATGTCGGAAAGAATTCAATTTAACCTCATATTTTATGATATGCGTATGAATAATTTTTCATTTACAATTCTAATATTAGCAATAAGACGAAGAAATGAGTTCTTTTTGAATTTTCATCTTCAAGTGACTCGATAGAATGGATTCGCAAATCTCACACTTCTTCGAATACCAAGGAATCATAAAAAATCATTAAAAAGATTTAATTGAAAAATTGACTATCTCGATATCGTTATTTGAATAAAGTTTTCTAGTAAGTAAAACTTTTTATCATCATAAGAGAGATAACCCCCTATATTCAGATTCGGATTAAACCATCAAGGATTTCAAATCAATAGGTCGAAAAAGAAATCCAATTTCTTTTTTTTTTACCCCAAGACGGCCTTAAGTTAAGCGACTTAATCCCATTGATTGAATTCAAAATGTGCATCGTTGAAAATTCAATGAGGTGTGAGACGTAAGACTTTTTTCTAAGTAACTAACGTAAATAGAAAGGGAATAAAGATGTGATGAAAAGCTCGTACGACTGTTTTTGAATTCAAACTCTTTTGATCTCTGTTTACCTCTTTCCTGAAAAAAAAAACTAGATTCAATTACATCTGTGTACTATTTTTTAACAAAAAAATTTTCGAGAAATAAATGATTCCAAGAAAAGTTATTAAAAATAAGAAACAAGAATTGCATTTAGAATGCTCTTAAATAAAAGGTTGTTCAAAAGGGCAATCCTTATTTTGATGTATAGAATTAGGTATGCTCTGGGACGGAAGGATTCGAACCTCCGAATAGCGGGACCAAAACCCGTTGCCTTACCACTTGGCCACGCCCCATTTATATTTATTTATTTCTATTCAACACTAATAAAAACTAATATTGGTATTGGTTCTTCGTCAATTCCCGCCCAAACATCTATGAAATAGATTGGCTTGTTGTTCGGATTTGGATATGCGTAGATATAGAATTAAACTGAATTTATTGATCATAATATCTAATTCAATTAAGATATTCTATGAAAATATGATTTCTTCTATTCTTTTAATTCAATTAAGATATTCTATGAAAATATGATTTCTTCTATTCTTTTTTGATTTGAGAATTGAAGGAGTTTTGATTGGGTTAGTTTAAAGAAGGATTTTTGTCTATCTTACTTTATTTTATATCAATTTTTATATCAATAATATGTTAATAACTCAGTCAAAATACAATTATCTTCAAGAACAAAATGTTTGTTATGCTTAATATTTTTAGTTTGTTTTGTATCTGTTTTAATTCTGCTCTTTATTCAAGCAGTTTTTTCTTCACAAAATTGCCCGAAGCCTATGCTTTTTTGAATCCAATCATAGATGTTATGCCAGTAATCCCTGTGCTCTTTTTTCTATTAGCCTTTGTTTGGCAAGCCGCTGTAAGTTTTCGATGAGATCTTTAATACTGTCCTAGAATAATTCATAATTTATTCAAGAAAAAAAAATTATAGAAATTTATAAGATCAGATAAGTCTTATAGTATAAGTATAAGCTCTCAATTCAAGCATTGAAGTTATTGTATAGACGCGAGAAATCTGGATTACCCCATTTCCTCATTCTGAACCTTTTCCATTCCATTGAAAGAGAACCCTATTAGATTAGAGTCCCCCGCAATATCTAATTGTAGGTATCAAAGCAATTTCTTGGCAACGAAAGACTCGACTCTTATTCCAAATGAATTTAGAAAAAATCTTTTCTATTTCTAAAAACCACTTCATTTCTTGGTGTCAAAATATTATGATATGTGGTATAAAAATAGAGAATCTATTTTCTTTTTTTCCAAACCAAAAAACTTGGAGATTGTGTAATGCTTACTCTCAAACTCTTTGTTTACACAGTAGTGATATTCTTTGTTTCTCTCTTCATCTTCGGATTTTTATCTAATGATCCAGGGCGTAATCCTGGACGTGAAGACTAAAAAATAAGGGTTTTTCCTTGCTTGATTTTTCAATGTTCTTAGCATTTTTTCTATTCTACATCTTTAACTATTAAATAAAGCAAAAGGCTTCGAAAAATTTGAAAGATAAAAAAAAAATACCAAGTCATCAACGGAACCGGAAAGAGAGGGATTCGAACCCTCGGTACGAATAATTCGTACAACGGATTAGCAATCCGACGCTTTAGTCCACTCAGCCACCTCTCCCAATTGAAAAAGGATAATTACTATGTTATATTACACAACTGGTAAGGCTTGAAACAAAAAGCCCCTTTTTTTCTATTTCTCTTTTTTTTTTATCTCTCCTTAATTATTTTATTTACTTACTTTATTATTACTTTATTTAATTACTTTATTAATATTACTTTTCTATTTCTATTACTTTTCTATTTCTATTACTTTGATATTTTATATTACTTTTAGTTCTATATAAATAGAATACTTTATTTAATTAATATATTATATATACATTATTATATATATATATAAATATATAAATATATAAATATATAAAACTTTGATCGGCAATTCTTCCAATTTCATTTAGAGAAAGTAAGGACTCTAAAAAGATATCTCCAACTCAATATTTCAATCAACTAATCAATATATATCAATCAATATTTTCTATATTGATTGATATAAAAAAATAGAAATAAATTTATATAAAAAATAAAAATAAAAGCCTTCTTTGATTTATATTTGATTTATAAAAGATTATAAATATAATAAAAAAAAAAAAAGAAATATAAAATAAATAAAAAACTACCCTTTTTAGTTCATTTCGTCCGAAAAGTCCCCCTTTTTTTTTCCACGGCCCAGCCCGGGTCGCAGGCCTTTTCTTTTTTGTTTTTGTTCCAACAAATCAGAGTAATCATATTAGATTAAAATATTTCTTTGATTCACAAAAAAATACTTGTTATTGCCAATTAGAAACAAGACTATTTTCATTCCTATGATAGAGGATCAAATGCTATACAATCAATGAGTCCGCTTTTCCTAATCTCATTTGGTCCCCTGAAGAAATACAATATGTCAACGCTCTAATTTTCATAATTCTTTTATGATCCTATCTTGATTATGCCCGATTCTCTTACTCGATACTCGACAAAAGGTTCCTTTATATACAATAATCGCATCATAGCGGGTATAGTTTAGTGGTAAAAGTGTGATTCGTTCTATTAATCCTAATAGTTAAGGGATCCCTCGGCTAATATTCCGATCAAAAACTTTATTTCTTAAAAGGATTTAATCCTTTACCTCTCAATGAAAAATTCGAGGAAGAATATACATTCTCGTGATTTGTATCCAAGGGTCAATTAGAAATTAAAAAATTGGATTATGAGATTACGAAACATAATTTTTTAAAATTGGATCAAGACTTCCAATTGAATGAGTAAAGGATCTA